AAGAGTGAGTAAATATGAAATATGAAATCGGATTTCCTTTTCGTGCCATATGCGCTTAGACTTTACTTTTTCCCCCTTTTTCTTCCCGGTCCAATATTGGTTCTCGAAGGTCTTCGTTTCCGTGTAGAAGCAAACTCTCCAAATTTATGACCAACCTTTCCTTCAGTAATCTTACAACGAACAGGAGTTTTTCCATTGTAAATTCGTACGGAACAATCAACGAATTCCGGCGAAATAGAAGATCTACGTGAGAAAATTTTCCTGTTCAAAAGAAGATCTCTCTTCTTCTTCATTCTCAACAGGAATGCATCAACAAAACTGCCCTTCCATATAGATCGTCGTGGCATGAACTCAGAATTTCTTCGTTTCGATTCCGCCCCTACTTCAATGAAAGCTAGCTCCTACTCCTCCTCCTTCTCCTCCTTCATCGTCGTTGGTCCTTCGTTCGTAGTGGTCATTGTATAGTGAGAAAGCTCACCCCTGCCTTTAGACGAGAAAGCCCCCCTAGACAAATCAATAGGAAATGCTACAACCCCTGGAATTGTAAATATGTTCTTTTGACGATGAACCACTCCAGTACAGACTATACGGAGTCAATTTTGAGAAAGTGAACAGTCAGTATCGTACTTCAAAGTCCTAACTGTGGCATGTGAAAACAGTCCTTCCCTTGGTTTGAAGCCTTTTTTCTTAAGGTCCGTACAGCTCAGGAATGCTAATGTGAAAACCAGACTAGCGGAGCACTATATATACGCCATTTTTGAAAACCAAACTTCCTACTAGAAATATATATATATATTCGTAGTTCTCTACCTTATAGTAGTATTGCTCCGTGTTAAAGAGGAAAAGATTTCGTAAAGCTAGCAAAGAAAGGGGAGAATACCTCTTCTATTGACTAGTTGTCTGGTTAGCCAGCCGGTAAGAAAGATATGTTCTTTCCTCTCTTACTTGGCTAATAGTTGACAATACCCTTCCCAAGTTACTAAAAAGGTGGCTTTCGGCTTTCTGACTACTGGTACTACTGGCTGGCAGACTACTTTAACTAAAGACCTTTCTTTTCCTTTCTTACTTGACTCTATGAATAGTGACCTTCTTCCTCTTCTTTTCTGTCTTACTAGTTCTGCCTTACTTACTGTCTTGTTCGACTATCCGGTTAGACAGACCTTCTTTACTTGTCTCTTTCCGCTTCCCTTTCCTACTAGCCTAGCCGTATAGACTAGCCACTATAGCTTCCTTACATCAGTGACCTCCTTAATCAACTGTACTAATAGCCGTACTAATACCTTCTTTATGACTAGTTGCTTTAGTCTTATCTACTTAGGAGCTGTCTTACTAGTATCTATCCTTGCTTCGAACAAGTAAAATAGGGCGGGCTAGCGCAGCTATATGGACCCCTTCCTTAAGCGAAGGATAATACCTCGCTTGTTTCTTGTAGGCTTTCAGGTGCAAGCAACGGCTTTTCAGCAGCAAGAGGAGGCCTGAAAGTGCTAACAAGTCGCGCTAACAGCCCAGTCCACGGGGAAGAACAACAAACAACTCTAACAAAAGCAATCCCCCCTTAGCAGCCCAGCCCCCCTAAACCCCCTGGGAGAATACCTACTACTGCAAATGCTTACCGCCCCTATTCTCTCAACCTCTCCTTTATAGATGAGGGGGAGTCCCTTCGCTACCGCTCTCTCCAACAAGCCGGCCATAATAGAATAGATAGGCCAAGCTTGTCTCTTTATTATCTGGGTTGAGGATATAATCGTTCCTCAGGCAAGAAGAATAGACGGATAGACTGAGCTTTAAAGTATAGGGGGGAGGGATGGCATGAATTCTTTACTTACCGCAAGAAGGAACGGCAGCTCGCCAACGCCAACACCTACTGCTCCTCCTAGTACAGCTACTACAGCTATGACTAAAAGTTATATTATTCCCTTTATGACCTAAAGCTGATTTCAGCATGTTAGGCTAGCCCTCTTTCTTTACAAAAAAGTGGAAACGTGCTCCCCTTTTTCTCTGTTATTTTAAGGCTTTGACTATTTGGAGGTAAAAATAACTCAAGGGGCCCATAACACTCTTGTTTTCATTTACTAACTCTACTTCAATTGATTCACTTCGCAAGCCAAGCCTTGACCGTTACAGGCAGAGTTATTGAACAAGCGATTGAAGACCGATGTCCGGGAAGGGAAGAAGTCTTTCAAGGACCCGGCTTCGTGGACGAGAAAGAATAGAATCAAGGGCATGCCCGACCCGAGCTACTAGGCCAGGGCCAAAGGAGAGGAACTATTTCAAGCAAGGATGCTATGACCCCCCCTTCTAGTCAATGCTTGAGACCGATTGAAAGATATAGGAATGAATGAATCCAATGTCATCTATACCGTGTTTTTGGGCTGTCATAATGTGACAGTTTCGACTTCCATCGGTCGACTTCTGTCGTCTCTGTCTATTCCGTTTAGGGAATGGGCTTATGTAGGATAAGGCCGACCTTTTTGAATATCGGTAAGCTGTCCCTAGTCAAGCTCTGGAAGTACTTCCACTCATATGAGTTCAGGTCTTTCTTCACGTCTTGAAGATGCAAAATCAATGGCAGCTTATTCTGCAGTTTTGAAGCTGGGGGTTCAGCCTCTTTAGCCTTTTGTAATAATTGCTTTCCTTAGTTCCGAGATCCAGCTTCAAAACTATAGGAGCCTTATTGGCTAAGGGTGGGGCATTCAGTTTACTGAAAAAAGAACTATCTGAAAGTGGAGTGAACGGGAGGCTGCAAAGAGTACGATTCCCTTTTTTCAATAGTAGTTCTCTCTCCCCTTCATCTGATCCTCTCGATTCTGGCTCCTTCCCTCTTAAAAAAAGAGTCCGGTCCGGTTCTTTCTTGAATGTGGAATCGTTTTAGATCGTACCCAAGTGAAAGGTTGTCCGTACCTTATATTATAAATAAGTCTTCGTCCTCGTCCTACGAAGTACTTGAAGTTCGTTTCCTTACCTTATTAACAAAGTAGACGAATCACTCTCTTTCTCTATTATAAAAGTGGACTTCTTTTTCTTTTTCACAGCCTATATGCATATGCGGAAAACTAGAGTCCTTACTTTTCTTTCTCTTGCCCTGACATAATTCAGGGCTATCGGTTCCGTTCTGTTCTCTCTCGCTTCGCCCCTCTTCTTTTTGACCTAACTTCCAAATCTTTTATGCCCGGCCATACCAACATGGGAAAGCTAGCTTCCCTCCCTTTGAAGTGCATTTCTCAGATCAGCTCCCCGAGTCACTAGAAAGAGGGTGAAAGGCCCACTACTTCTTCATTCATGGCCTCTTTTTTTGTTTGATTGATCTCCCTTTCGTATTCATTCGACCTGAGGCAAAAGAGAAGTCATACAAAGAAAGGTTCTTTCATGCAATGCATAAGGGGCGGGCCTCCTATGGATTCCTCCAACTCCATGAATGAAGGGAGGAGTATGAGGAAGCCGGCTTTCTATATGAAGATTCAAACAAAAAGAAAAAAGAACCATATCTTACTGAATAATCTGACTGAATGAGGAAGAGCTCTTTATGTGGTCTCACTTTACCACCATCTGAAATGCGCGAAACTTCGATTGGTGGAAGCCAGTCCATGAAGATTCTCCCTTTTCTTACGTGCAATTCCCCTCTTTCGGTAAGCATCCAGTATCTCAGCAAATGAACATTTCTCTAAGCTTATCCTGTAGCTTATACGTCGTTTGAAAGCTGCTTCAAGGATCCAACGAATAGCTAAGGTTTGTTGACGATCCCTGGCTACAATCCCAGGGACATCATAAATAGTACCTGCTATTCCTACTTTTTCCACTTCGCATATGGGCTTTATATTCTCTAGGGCGTCAACCATAAGTTTGATTACATCGCGTTCAGTTCGAGCTGGGCGATGAAAAGTTTGATAAACAATAGCACGAACTCTTGTTTTTTTACCTTCTTTCATGTGAAAGTTGACCAACTTCTTGATCAATTGTTTTTGCTCACCATCCAAGCCCCCCATATAGCTTATAATTTCCGAGCAATTGGAAGCCGCTTTCGATGACGAGGCCGAAAAATTGATATTACGCAATCGTTACTGTCCATCTTTATCAGCCAACTCCCCTGTTTCCATCTTTCCTTTCAGAGTTTACCATTCTTCATAGCTTCTTGCACTTTTTTTAGGGTCTCGCTCCCTGAGTTCAAAAGTATACACTCTCGCGTCATACGGCTCCGTCCCGGAATCAGGACCTCCCCTTTCCTTTGACCAACGGGTCCTCAAACCAACCTGTCCTTCCTTTCTATTTCTCGGTAAGCGGTTACGCTCGTTTTGGGTCACATAAAAAAGAGAGAAAGGATCTATACGTTTCTGATTTCCGGCCATTCATTCGCAAGTGACTTATAAGACGTGAGAGATGCTCTAAGTCATAACGGGGAAGGCCGGAGACTTCGCTCAAATGGGGGGCTGTTTTCTCCTCAATAAAAAAATGAAAGGCTGCTTCTTGGATATTTTTGTAAATTGAGAACTCAATAAGAAATTGGAGCTTGGGATTAGGTTCGCGAAGAAGAAGATCACAAATGAGATCTTGAGCTTCTTGCTTACTCTCTCGAATCGAAAGCTCTCTTATCTCCGAGGTGAGGATGGCCTCATAAACTCGTTTGCCCAAGGTGGACGCTCGATCCAACTGATCTTTCACAAGGGCCAAGTAGCCCCCTGGACGAGTTTGGGGAAGATTTATATAGGTCTCTAAAGATTCAAGTCTCTTTATACGGTTAAATAAAGACCTTTCTCTTTCGGCATTCTCGGTCCTATATGGGAGGCCTCTTCCCCTGCATCCCTTTGATTGCTTAGTATCTCCTCCTTGCCGCACTCTTCTGGTACAAAGGACTAGACTGATAATTGTGTATATAAAGAAGACTTTTGTCTTTCTTTAAAAAAGTCAGATAGTTGATCGAGAAACCTCAGCCCAAAGGTGCTTTTTGAAAGCCGGTCACCGGTAGGCTAAGAACCTTTCTGACTTATGAAAAAAGTGACAACTCTAGTGAAATTGTAAGGGGAGAGACTCACTTTATATACTTTATATATCTCTTTTTTTCGATGCTTTGAATAGCGCAGTTTCGTACCCAACAAGCAAGGGATGAGACTTTCTTTCTAATCGTAGACCACCCTTGCTTGTTTGCTAAAGAGGCGGATTCCGAACCAGTACGTACCTTAGCGCCTAGAAGAAAGCTTTCACTGGCTTTGTTTTACTATACAGAGAAATTCCCATTGAGAGCGAACTAAAGGAATGGACGGGATCAGGATGCGATCGACCTTTACCTTAGCAGTGATAGAGATAGCATAGCTGTAGACAGGGGCAGGGCCCGAGACGGATTATATATAATAAAGAAGGGAATCGCTTTGATTGATTGCTTGCGACAGCTTATCGATGCTCGTTAGCGGTGAAGTCCCTAAAACCAGAAATTTCAAAAGCTTTTGCTTAAACAAATAGGCGCCTACGAGAGAAATGCACTTTACATACTGATATCGCATACCGAAGGGAAGGCCTAATTGCACCACTCCTCCTTACCTTCCGCCTGCCGTCTCCCTCCTCTTTGCTTTGCTAGCATCCTTTGATAAGGAAGTTGAATGAGCCTTCAAAAAGAGGGGCCTATTTGAGAGACTTTTGGCGGCCAGTACGCATCAGAGCCCCCAAACAAGCCTTTTGGACTAATCGGCCTTTAAAAAAGCTTTCTGGGGATTTGCTTGTCATCTTTGTTTTAGCTTCGCTAGCTTTCCTTTTCAACTCGGAAGCACTTAGCCTTTCCAACAGCGTAAGCTGATCCAGCTGATGCGAGAGTTCCAGCTCAAGCACCTATTTCTTTTGTACCTTCATTCAATTCAAATATCAGATAGTGATTGCGCTAATCTTTCTTTAATGAATGAATTGGCGCTTGCTAATTATAAGAGTTTCATACTCAATCAATTAAGGATAGACTCTCTCTTCTATACGATAGGCTAGTCCCATATGTTAACTAGCGGAGCTCTTGAAGGGGGGAAGTCTAACACACAAAGTATTGAAGCTTATCTATTACATGAGTCCTTCCCGAAGCCCCGACTTTACGCATCACTTTGATTGCTTCCGCCTCCCCATTTGTTATTTATAAAAGAGCTCCTTGTGGCGAGAAAGGGAAGAGGGAGATCAAACTAGAAAAAAAAGAGAGTCTAAAAGAAGATTGGAAGACACCTCTAGTACTTCACTTCCAAACATGACAGCCATTGAACACATTTTCTGACTAATGAAATTATAGGCATAGAGACGAATTCCTTCACTCCTGGGAAAGGAGAAAGACCGATCATTATGACCGGGCCGACAGGCACCGCACCTCCCTTAGAAGGGAATACTATTCTTATCTTATAAAGAACGAAATAAATCGCGTATTCACCCCTACCCTTATTATATTAGTTGCGAGCTACTCATCTACTAATTTGGATTGAGATTTCCTTTCCTTGCGGGAAATAAAAGGCTTTGTACGAGGGTTCATCGCCCCCCATGCCTGGCAAAGTCTTGTTTTAGCTTTAGACAACATGGGAATAAAAACGAAATTCCATCAGACAGAAGAGCGGAACGCGCCTACTTCTTTGAGTACCGGCTTTCCTGCGATTGATTGGCTTTGATCCTCCCCATGTTTCCAGATATTGTGTGAACTGCATGTGCCTTTTCTTCCTATTCTAATTGGATTGATTTCCATTTCCGTTTATACGCCAATAAGAGAGGCCTTTATCGAGGGTTGTGAGACCCCCCTCGACCCTGTAAATTGCCGATATAGGCTCAAAAGAAAGCATTTTCTCGAGACAGAGATATGACCCCCCTACAGTTTAACTCCAGTTTAGTTTGGACTAAACTAATAAGGATGCCTATATATACGAAATTCTAAATACAGGAAGAGCTCCCTCCTATGTTTCCAACAACAACTGGCAAAAGAATGATTTGAAAAAGAGGGAACGGGAAAGGCTTCGCTGATGCCCTTTACCTTAAGCCAAACAAAGATAGATTTTTTCCAGTACGTGCCAATATAACTCTTCTTTCTTACTTTACTCTTCTTGTTCTACGCTCGGGATCCTTCCCTCCCTAGGTACTCAAATAAGAATGGAAATTCTTCTGTAAATCCCCATTCAAATCATCATCCTCTACTTCTTTTTCTATTTCTTTTTTTTATAGGCGCGTGAAATAAAGTATATTATCGAGGGTTCCTCTCTATATGAAAGCGTGCAAACATGCCTTCTTGGCTCAGAAAGAGGGCATATCATATAATCAAAGTTATTCCAGCTCGACTCGGATATCGAATAAAAGTGGATTTTTGTGTAACCAGCCCTGTCAAATAAAGTAGAATCCATAGATGGATTTTGAAGAGTAAAACGTAATCGAATGAATCGATGCCGCCCATGCCAATGATAGAGTACGACATATGAGCTCAGACCCTTATGTGAGCTTACCTGCGCTAGCCTCCACGCACGTGCCGATGTCCGCCTCGCTCCTCTATTTTCTTTCTGGCATATTCAACTAATTCCTTATTTTAAGTAAGGTATCATTCAAGTTTCAGTCCCTATGAAATAACACATTTTTTCGCACGTGGATCTACCTCTCGTCTGAGATCTATGATATTTATTGCTTTAACACGTCCTCTTACTAAAGAAATACGACCGACGAGACAGACAGATGTGAGATGATCGATAGAGGTTCCCTATATTGGAGAGTGGAAGGGGAAGTCTCTATTTACATAACATAAAGGATGGGAATGAAGGACGGACGCCCAGCCCATGCATCCCGAGCAGAGAGCTAACCTGGAATGGGATGTATTTGAATAAAAGAACGAACTCAACCGAAGAACTACAATTGAAACAAGACCGGGATTTAAAAGAAGAGCAAGAAAAAACAAGATCTATTTTGATCCAAAAATGAAATGGGAACCAACAACAACAAAAAGCGAAACAAAGATAGAAAGATTGAAAGCGAAAAAGGGTAACGTAGCTGATTTGCTGATATGCTTGTTCTAAGAATTCATTACTATCTTTGATATTCTCTATGGATTCTGAGCTAGGTACCTAAGTTAGTAACTAGCATAGGGGGGGGAAGCCTAACACAAAGAGTATTAAACCTTAAGAAAAGCATAAGTCCCCCCCGAAACCCCATGCTCCTTCGGATAGTATAATATTAAGTTATATTAATTCCTCCTTATGGTATCGTATTCCCCCATTCACGCCTCTGTTATATGTTCTAATGGAATTTCCTGTCGTAGGCTCAAAAAGTGGTCATTCTTCAGATCTTTGTTGATTGGCCGGCCGATATGGGATAACCTATTTGAAACAAAGAGATTTTTGTAACGGCTTGGTGTACCGAACTTGGCTTATACATTCTCGTATTATACTGCATCCGCATCCTCATAAAGAGCAAGAACTGCATCCGCCAGCCGAACAAGTAAGGGATTCCTCGCCCGATGTGCTGGCTTGGCTCCTGCTTTGGCTTCTTGATTGGCTATTGCCAGAGAAGACATCTATGTTATACCAGCAGACGGAGCAGACATGGCAAGATACATATTAATCAAAAGAATGAGCCAAAACCGAACAAGCAAGGCCAAAGCCAAATGCCAACCTAAGAAGGGACGCTTGCGGGAGACTTTATAGTTTCCCGATAGGTCGATGTACAACCGAAAGGTGAATGCTTTACCAAACTCGTGTACAACTCCTTTCATGTGTATTGATTTCCGCTTATTACATGCTTGGTTTCCTAAACGATTTCTCCACAGCACCCCCTGACCAAACAAACAAAAAACCAGAAAGCCAAGATCTCTATAAAGCGAGGGAAAGAATACAGATGTGCAGCAGAGAAGGAAGAAAGATGAATACTATGAGAGCTTAGACGGAAGAAGGTCTAGGGGAGACCGCCCATTTATCACATGGGAGGGGAAGACTAGTAAAACATTCGAGCTGTAAACTCGCAATATAGACATGAAAAAAGATATTGAGACAGAATATGAATGAAGGATTGAAGCATCTGACCGGGCTCTGGAGATGAATACCGAAAGAGCTTACCGGATGCACCATCGACCTCAGACAGCTCGACCGGGCGGGGGAAGAACTCAAAAGAAAAAAACGTAGTGGGTGAGCAAAAAGCAAATACCAATGAAGACCAGACCTGGAATTTCAAACAAGAAAACGTAGTCGCCTAGCCGGGGAGGGATATTCTCCAGCTCCACTCCTTGTTATATATATATATATATAGTTGAAAATAGAGTGGAAAACTACGCTTCAAAATAAAGCCCAAAAAACGATCCTTTTGAAAGGTCCTACTTCTTTCTTGACCCATTCAAGTCATGAAAGTGACCTTTTGGATTAGAAAACATGGCCTCTGAGACCCTTTCCTGGGTTGATCGAAGAGCTGCTAACAAAAAAAAGGGCGAAGGCAGGATTGACAATAAAATAGCCGTGGACGGATGGAAAGACCGGAGACCAGAGCATGTCGTGAAAGAAGAAAACATCTATTTTTTTTTGAAAAGACAGAGATGAATGTGGACAGAGCACAGACCTCAGACCGATCGATTAAACCTATTATTGTAGAGTTTCCCGGAGAAGTATTTAATGAAAGTCATTCATGTGTGCCGATTTCCTTATGGTTGACTTAATAATTGGGATATTGGTTTCACCGTACTTATAATACATCCTTCATTATATGCTAATTTCAGTCTATTAGTTCATAGTGAAGCTCAGCTGGAGGGACAGTCTAACATACACAGTATGTAGGGCTTATACACACCTTTAGTAGTTCCCTCCAAAACCCCTGTCTTCTGCCTACCAATGGGAAAGAGAGCTTGTTGGACGGATAGAGTGAATGCGGGACTGGCATAGAGGAATGGGTTACTAATTCAAAAAAAGTAAGAAACCAAGCATGTAATAAGCTGGAGCCTGTGGTTGATATAATAAGTACTTACTATCTTTCCCAAACCCCCTTGCCTACCGACCTTCACTTCTCTTTCTAGCCCCTCTACGCTTACCAACGCCTG